GGTTTTGGAGACCCACGTTCTACCGAACTGAACTAAGAGCGCTTTCTTATCACAACGGAAAAGACTATAAACAATAAAGAGGGGTATTCTTTTTTTTTTTTTTATAACCCCAATAAATATTTCTTGTATGTGTATACTATCATATATCATAAAACGAAAGATTCTGAATGTCCAAATTGAATCGATCTAAGATGGATTTCTCGTTACTGCTCCCCTGAGCAGTAATAGGTAGGGATGACAGGATTTGAACCCGTGACATTTTGTACCCAAAACAAACGCGCTACCAAGCTGCGCTACATCCCTTTAAATTGGTCTACAGTATCATTGTAGGGAATCCCCGTCTTGTTTTCCACATCCTTATTTTATTTCCTCCATTGATATGCAAATGGATCTTGCCATTTCTTCTTTTTTTTTTGCTCTCATATCATATAACATATAATAATAATAAATGAATATTTATCTCGGGAATTCTCAGACGGAAAGGGACCCTTTTTTCGGCTTTAAGAAAAAGAAAAGAAAATCTTATCTACCGAAGCATTGCGCATTTCAATTTGAATTAGGGATTCCGCGCACAAATACAAGTGGTCTTTAACTACATATACATCTCTTACCATAATGTATTACAATATGGAATAAAAAAAAAGAAGGAGGATTTTCAATGCGAGATCTAAAAACATATCTTTCCGTGGCCCCGGTACTAAGTACTCTATGGTTCGGGTCTTTAGCAGGTTTATTGATAGAAATCAATCGTTTATTCCCCGATGCGTTGACATTTCCTTTTTTTTAATTCTAGTTATTGACATGGAAAGGGGTGAAGAAGATTAGAGATAGAATCAAATATTTGTGACTAATCTCTCTTTCCCCCCTTTTCTTGTTTTTTTTTTTTCGAATTCGCTAGATAGAATAAGGGGGGAAAGAGAAAGAAAAAAGTAGATTCAACCCCAGCGAAACTCGGGTTCAGGCTCCAATTAAATTAATAATTAAATTTTAAATTAATAATAGAGTTAAAAGAAAACGGAAATGGAAATGGGGCTAGGATAAGAGTATCATATAATACAAGATACTTAAATGAAATACTGTACTGTGATTAGAAATAGAATTCGAAATTGTTGTATTACTTATTATTTACTCTATAGATTACTATATGGATTATGCATTGCGACAAAATCTTTATTTCATAATTTTTTTTTGAATTGTTAGCAACTTCTATTTTTTTTTTCGTTCCTTTCTTCTTATTCGCTTCGGATCGGAAAATAGAAAAGTTGGGTGAATCAAAAACCCAAAGGAGGTTCATGGCCAAGGGTAAAGATGTCCGAGTAAGGGTTATTTTGGAATGTACCAGTTGTGTGCGAAACGGTGTTAATGTTAATAAGGAATCAACGGGTATTTCCCGATATATTACTCAAAAGAATCGACACAATACACCTAGTCGATTGGAATTGAGAAAATTCTGTCCCTATTGTTACAAACATACAATTCATGGGGAGATAAAGAAATAGATATAGATCGAACCGACCCGAGTGCTTGTGTGTCACCCTTCCAAGGAACAAAAAAATTATATATATATATCTATCTATCTTATTCATATATTTAATATTTAAAGAGAAACAAATAAATATAGACAAACAAAATCCTATTAATTAATTCTATAAATCTTTTTTGATTTTGATTTGATCGGAATAGGATTTTAAGGATAAGGAATAAACAAATTATGGATAAATCCAAGCGACTCTTTCTTAAATCCAAGCGATCTTTTCGTAGGCGTTTGCCCCCGATCCAATCGGGGGATCGAATTGATTATAGAAACATGAGTTTAATTAGTCGATTTATTAGTGAACAGGGAAAAATATTATCTAGGCGGGTGAATAGATTGACCTTAAAAGAACAACGATTAATTACTATTGCTATAAAACAAGCTCGTATTTTATCTTTCTTACCTTTTCTTAATAATGAGAAACAATTTGAAAGAAGTGAGTTGACCGCTAGAACTACTGGTCTTAGAACCAGAAAAAAATAGGCTTCCTCTTCAATTGAATCAAAATTTCAACCCGAACTCAAACACAGATGGATGTTTTGTTCCAAAAATCTTAGAATCCGTCGTGTCGTAAGAAAAAAAAAAAGAATCGAGGAAGAAGAATCAATCTTTTTTTTTATTGATCGCCTTCGCTGATTTTGATGACTTTATCATATTATCCATATTTTATCATACTAATTTCTACTCTACCTTCCCGGAGTTCATTCTCCAAAGAACTCCATTTAAAACATTCTGGCAGATTCTTTCCAATCTCCTTATTTGATTTTTATGATCTCATTGGAAATCGTATAAAGACAATTCCTATTTAATATCGCTATTTGTGCAAGTATTTTACGATTAAGAAGCAACTGCCCCTTATACAGATTGTGTATGAATCTACTATAACTATAGGATACCCGAATCCCCCGGATTACTGCATTTATTCGAGTGATCCACAAACGACGAAAATCTCTTTTTTTCCTATCTCTATCACGATAAGCCGAAGCCAAAGCTCTTATTTTCTGTTGAGTAATTGTTCGAGTAAGTCTTGAATGAGCCCCGCGAAAGCTTGATGCAAATAAACGAACTTTTGTTCTACGTCTCCGGGCTATATATCCTCGTCTAATTCTGGTCATTGAATAAATGAAACTTTGATGAATAACTAATTGATTTCCTTTCTTTCAGTTATTCTTTTCCCCTTTCCTAATCTATTAATAACAAAACGGATTCTTCCAATTTATAAAATTCAAATTCCAATGGCTTTTGCTACTATAACCTTCCCGACCACACTTTTTCCCTTTTTCTAGGCATTGGAAATAAAATCCAATTAAAATAATAATAAAATTAAAGTAGTAAATAGAAATAGATAAAGAAATTGTGGGTTCCATCGTCTCTATGGTTACCTCTTAAACGTAAACGGTGAGGTCCTCTCTATATACCGGAGCCCCTTCTTTCATTTAATCAACGCTATTGTATTGGTAACTTGTACAGTTACCACTCTTTGGCTCTACCCATGAATTTTCCAGTAATAGGTCTTTCATAACGAGATATACCTTATTACAGTAACGGTATTTAATTATGAAGCTTGGTTGGTTAGCTGACCCTGTTAGTCCGTTCTTGCAAGAGTAGAAACATAATCTTTCTGCTTTTGAAATAGGATTTTCCCCGCTTAATGGATAACTATTTGTTATCACTGGGGAATTCTTTCTCATCTTAAATTGCAAATTGAAGTGATTGAATTTGCACCAATGGAAACCATAAATTTCATAGACAATAATAGAAAGATATGATAGATCTAGCCTTTTTAGATAGTGAATGGAGGTCTTCCATTCTATCCGATTTACTGGTACTGATCATTGATACTGGAAAATCAGTTTTCTTTCTTTTGTTTTGTCTCAGCCCATGATTGAAACGAGTCGCACATACACCCTCGTACATGTTCCTCGGCGCTGAGGACATCCCCGAAGAGCAGGAGATTTCGTGACGTTTCTGATTGGCTGTCTTGGGTTTCTAATAAGTTGTTTAATAGTTGGCATGCTGAATTATACATTATGGGCTGGTTTAGATCGATCCTAACCGGATGATTATGAATTTCTTCTATTTAATAGATTAATAGAAAAAATTCATATTAAACCCTTAAGAAGTAAGAAGAGAAAATAGGAAATCGTGTATTTGCGTGAAATCACTGCTATTTTTTATACAACCGCTACAACATCAACAATTCCGTGAGCTTGGGCTTCTGTTGCTGACATAAAAATATCCCTTTCCATGTCTTCGGATACAACCCATAAGGGCTTGCCTGTTCTTTGTACATAAATCCTTGTAAGAGTTTCGCGCAGTTTCAGTAGTTCTTCCGCTTCCAGGATAAATTCGCCCGTTTGGGCCTCCTGAAAAGAGGCACTAGGTTGATGTATCATTACCCTGATGATATAATCTAACATAATCAAAGATTCCCCTATATCGCACGATGAGGCTAGGGGAAGAGATAAAGAATAATAAGAAAAAGATAAACAGCCGTACGGGCTTTTTTTTTCGCATTGCATACGGCTCTCCAATGGAATTCTCTTTTTTACCTTTCATCTAAGAAAGAGAAACTATGGCGTCTCTTATACCTAGATCGGTAAATGATCCAATTACCACCCTTCTTTTTTTTTTTCGGAGGAGTTACAAAATACTATGATGGCCCCGTTGCTTTATATATTTATTTCGTCTGTGATTCAGCAATCCCAAAGTTTCTTTGTGTTTTTTTTTCAAATAAAAAAAAATAAAGAAAAAAGAATCTTTTTTTTATTTCGTACTCTTTCATAACATAAATATTGTTAATAACCTTCCGGTGTGAAAAAGTTTGTGACGCTGAAATAGACCTACGATAGGTAAGATAAAATCGGAAATACCCTTCCTTTATCTCATACTACTCTTTCGATACATAATCGAATATCTTGAAAAAAAAACAATAAAGAATTTGCATATCGAATTCGAAATGCCATGCTATTATTACTTAATATTAATAATTCATATGGTGAAGGCATAGTTTCTTTTTTCTCTCAAATAAAAAACTCATTGGCGCCGAGCGTGAGGGAATGCTATACGTTTGGTAATTTCTCCTCCGACCAGGATAAGAGACCCCATTGAGGCGGCCAATCCCATGCATATTGTCTGTATATCTGGTTGCACAAATTGCATAGTATCATAAATAGCTATTCCGGGTATTACCCATCCGCCAGGAGAGTTTATAAACAAATACAGATCCTCGGTATCATTCTCTATACTGAGATATACCATAAGACCAATAAGTTGATTCGAGACCTCGCCATCAACCTCTTGGCCTAAAAAAAGTAATCTTTCTCGATAAAGTCGGTTGATTAGGATAAAATTGTATCCCTTACGAGCCGTACGGGCACCTTTTGATGCATACGGTTCAACAAAACTTGCGAAAAAAAAATCAATGTGTAAACTCCAGGCCCTGTTCTTTTTTCATAGCGGGCTCCTTCTAACGAAGGGGCTTTTCTTCCATTTTTCAAGAACGATGAGTTTCTATAATATAAAAAAGAATTCACTAAACTTATCGAACTAGCTTTTCATTGATGTAGTTTTTCATCGAGATCCAATCCAAAAATCACGATGTCATTTTCTTGTTCCTAAATGGGTCTTTTCCATTTTTTTAGGTTTATGCTCTACTCCGAGTAAGGATCTGCCCGATTTTTATTTGCACATATAGCACAAATGGCCCCAATACCACGTCTTTTTTTTGTTATGACTTCCTTTTTTCGTTTTTTTTTTTCAATCCATTTCTTTGATGTTTTCCGCCAAATAGTCGACGTATTATTCATATTTCTCACATTTATTATTCGATTGATTAATGGTTTGAGATCACTCCTATTTAGAATCAATTTCTAAATAGAATCGTTTATGATCTAAGTAATAATCATAGATATATTACCAATTGGGTTTTTCTAAACGGAGCCTGGATACCTCATTTTATTGGTCCAGCCAAGCCGACCATAAATTATTTGAATTTGCTAATATTAATCTGGATACCCCCTCACAAAATGGGTCTAATTGCACTTCATTGCATTTCACGCTCCAAATTTTTGATAATTCAATCAAATTTTTTGGCCGAAACAGAGGATATCTCGATCGGGGGAGAGAATGGGGAAATCCCATATGACCCAATATATCTGACAGGTCGCACTATACGTCAACCCAAGATGCATCTTCCTCTCCGGGACCTCGAAAAGGTACTTTTGGAACACCAATAGGCATAAAATGAAAGAAAAAGGAATTAAATACTCTATTTCACTTTGATGTGGAAGCGTAATAATGGGCTTATTGTCTTAATAATATCGACCTTTATCATATTTTATCCATAGATTGAATAAGTTCATAAAATAAAGGAAAACGGAATGAATAAAGGAAAATTTTTACGAATAGGTCCTTTGAATGACGACCAAATATGGATGCATTCGCTCATAGAAAAGGGAATCGACCCCCATTGCGTATTGGTACTTATCGAGTATAGAATAGATCTGCTTCTCTTTTTTCCTACGAACCAAACTGTTCCATTATTACTAAAAGAATATAACAAATATTAATCCTTCTTCCGAGATAATCCACTGAAAAAAGGGGGGTCCGTAGCATAGTTTTTTTTCAATGCAATAAAGTTACATAGTGTCTATTTTTTGTTGATAAAGGGGTATTCCCATGGGTTTGCCTTGGTATCGTGTTCATACCGTCGTATTGAATGATCCCGGTCGTTTGCTTTCTGTCCATATAATGCATACAGCTCTGGTTGCTGGTTGGGCCGGTTCAATGGCTCTATATGAATTAGCAGTTTTTGATCCCTCCGACCCCGTTCTTGATCCAATGTGGAGACAGGGTATGTTCGTTATACCCTTCATGACTCGTTTAGGAATAACCAATTCATGGGGCGGTTGGAGTATCACAGGAGGGACGATAACGAATCCGGGTATTTGGAGTTACGAAGGTGTAGCCGGAGCACATATTGTGTTTTCTGGCTTGTGCTTCTTGGCAGCTATTTGGCATTGGGTGTATTGGGATCTAGAAATATTTGGTGATGAACGTACAGGAAAACCTTCTTTGGATTTGCCTAAGATCTTTGGAATTCATTTATTTCTATCAGGAGTGGCTTGCTTTGGTTTTGGCGCATTTCATGTAACAGGATTGTATGGTCCTGGAATATGGGTGTCCGACCCTTATGGACTAACTGGAAAGGTACAATCTGTAAATCCGGCGTGGGGTGTGGAAGGGTTTGATCCTTTTGTTCCGGGAGGAATAGCCTCTCATCATATTGCAGCCGGGACGTTGGGCATCTTAGCAGGCTTATTCCATCTGAGTGTCCGCCCGCCCCAACGTCTATACAAAGGATTACGTATGGGCAATATTGAAACCGTTCTTTCCAGCAGTATCGCTGCTGTATTTTTTGCAGCTTTTGTTGTTGCTGGAACTATGTGGTATGGTTCAGCAACAACCCCCATCGAATTATTTGGTCCCACCCGTTATCAATGGGATCAGGGATACTTTCAGCAAGAAATCTATCGAAGAGTTAGTGCTGGACTAGCCGAAAATCAAAGTTTATCAGAAGCTTGGTCTAAAATTCCTGAAAAATTAGCTTTTTATGATTACATCGGAAATAATCCGGCGAAGGGGGGATTATTCAGAGCCGGTTCAATGGATAACGGGGATGGAATAGCTGTCGGGTGGTTAGGACACCCTATCTTTAGAGATAAAGAAGGGCGTGAACTCTTTGTACGTCGTATGCCTACTTTTTTTGAAACATTTCCGGTTGTTTTGGTAGACGGAGATGGAATTGTTAGAGCCGATGTTCCTTTTAGAAGGGCAGAATCGAAGTATAGTGTCGAACAAGTAGGTGTAACTGTTGAGTTCTATGGTGGCGAATTGAATGGAGTGAGTTATAGTGATCCTGCTACAGTGAAAAAATATGCTAGACGCGCTCAATTGGGTGAAAT